GACCGCGAGGGGTCGAAGAATTACAAATGAATCTACAAAAAAAATTTCATTATGTGAATCGAAAACTTAACATTGCTATCACAAGAATTGCAAAACCTTACGGGAACCCTAATATTCTTGCAGAATTTATAGCCGGACAATTAAAAAATAGAGTTTCATTTCGAAAAGCAATGAAAAAGGCTATTGAATTAACTGAACAAGCGGATACAAAAGGAATTCAAGTACAAATTGCAGGGCGTATCGACGGAAAAGAAATTGCCCGTGTCGAATGGATCAGAGAGGGCAGGGTTCCCCTACAAACCATTCGAGCTAAAATAAATTATTGTTCCTATACAGTTCGGACTATCTATGGGGTTTTGGGCATCAAAATTTGGATTTTTATAGACAAGGAAGAGGAATAAGAAAACTTTCATTGTTTTTTCCTTCTATCTATTGATAGAAGGAAAAAGGGAGAAACTCGTTCATTCTTTTTCCTACCAATCAAACTAATTCTTAATTCTATAGGGTTGAATAAAAATTCAATTGACCTTTTGATATAATTGCTATGCTTAGTGTGTGACTCGTTGGTTTTTTTTTAGGGTTAGGGTTACAAAAGACCGACCCGATAGTATGAAAACCAATTCATCACTTCATATTATCTGGATCTAAAGAACCAGTCAAGATATGTTAAATAAGTCATATCTTTGTAGCAACTGAAATCATTAAACTTTTTTAAAGCAAAATTACAGAAGAAAGGTGTGGATAAATGGAAGGATGAGAGAAAGAGAGAAAAAGAATATCAATGATATAGAATTCTAATATGGAAGGTCTGTGGGTTATCTCATAAAAGACAATGTAATAAAGCATCAATACTAATTGATTCATACATAATGAAATTTTCAAGGAATTTCTGATAGAAGAGAAGAAAAAACTCAAGAGCTTCGAGTCAATAAAGACTAAGAAGGTTGACTCAAGAATAAATTGGATTATGAGCTCCGTTGTAGAATTCTGACCTAATCATTTAGTACGAAGTGGTGGAAACGAAGGAACCTGTGAATGCAAAAGATTTTATTAAACAAATGAATCTTAATAATTCACTAGTTAGGATGGCGAAATGAACCGGAAATTAATTCATCTATTCGGAAAAGTGACGAACAAGTGCTAGGACTGAAATAGAGATTGCAAGAGTCAATATTCGCCCGCGAAAACTTTCTTTTTTTGAATTGGTAAACTCGGATAAAGGACAAAAGACAATAAAGATTTATTAGGACGTTAGAAAAAAATAAAATCTTTTCTAAAAATGTTCTAATAGCTATTCAAATTAATTGAAATTCAATTTTGAATCCTTTTATTCGCGAGGAGCTGGATGAGAAGAAACTCTCACGTCCAGCTCTGTAGTAGAGATGAAATTCCGAAACAACCATCAACTATAACCCCAAAAGAACTAAATTCCGTAAACAACATAGAGGAAGAATGAAGGGAATATCTTATCGAGGTAATCATATTTGTTTCGGTAAATATGCTCTTCAAGCACTTGAACCCGCTTGGATCACATCGAGACAAATCGAAGCAGGTCGCCGAGCAATGACACGAAATGCACGCCGTGGTGGAAAAATATGGGTCCGGCTCTTTCCAGATAAACCAGTTACAGTAAGACCTGCTGAAACACGTATGGGCTCAGGGAAAGGATCCCCTGAATATTGGGTAGCTGTTGTTAAACCGGGGCGAATACTATATGAAATGGGTGGAGTAACCGAAAATATAGCTAAAAGGGCTATTTTAATAGCAGCATCCAAAATGCCTATACGAACTCAATTTATTATTTCGGGATAAAAATATAGAACCGACAGAAATGAGTCTTGGGGATGAAACAAAATCGCAGGTTTCTTTTTTTAGACTTAGACAAACAATATTTCTTTTATTTTTTTTCATCCTTTGCATTGGAAGAATAGACTCAAAAATTTATATGATTCAACCTCAGACCTATTTAAATGTAGCGGATAACAGCGGGGCTCGAAAATTGATGTGTATTCGAATCATAGGAGCTAGTAATCGCCGATATGCTCATATTGGTGACGTTATTGTTGCTGTGATCAAAGAAGCAGTACCAAATATGCCCCTAGAAAAATCAGAAGTAGTCAGAGCTGTAATTGTTCGTACCTGTAAAGAACTTAAACGTGACAGCGGTATGATAATACGATATGATGACAATGCTGCAGTTGTAATTGATCAAGAAGGAAACCCAAAAGGAACTCGCATTTTTGGGGCAATCCCCCGCGAATTGAGACAATTAAATTTTACTAAAATAGTTTCATTAGCTCCCGAAGTATTATAGAAGTATTATAAAATAAAAAGAGATCTGATATTTTTGGGGTATTTGAAAAGAAATAGTTTAAGAACTAGATTAATTCGTAGCTTGTGTTTCGCGTATATACCTTAAAATTTTTATATTCATAAACCAATAAAAAAACATGTTAATTATATCCAATTTTGAGACACCAAAAGTTTGAGTTCATCATGGGTAGAGACACTATTGCTGAGATAATAACCTCTATACGAAATGCTGATATGGATAGAAAAAGAGTTGTTCGCATAGCATCTACTAATATTACCGAAAATATTGTTAAAATACTTTTCCGAGAAGGTTTTATCGAAAACGTCAGAAAACATCGAGAAAAAAACCAAAATTTTTTAGTTTTAACCCTGCGACATAGCAGGAATAGGAAAAGACCCTATAGGAATTTGTTAAATTTAAAACGGATCAGCCGACCCGGTCTACGAATTTATTCTAACTCTCAACGAATTCCTAGAATTTTAGGTGGGATAGGGATTGTAATTCTTTCTACTTCTCGGGGTATAATGACAGATCGGGAGGCTCGACTAGAAGGAATCGGCGGAGAAATTTTATGTTATATATGGTAATCCATTTAATATCCAAATGAAATCCGAAACCTCTTCCTATTTGTAAAAAAAAAAAAGATAAGGGGGTGAGTTGTCTAATATCGTTTCTCCTCCATTAGTTGATACCTCAAGGGGGCTTTACCTGGAATGAAAGAACAAAAATGGATTCATGAAGGTTTAATTACTGAATCGCTTCCCAATGGCATGTTCCGGGTTCGTTTAGATAATGAGGATCTGATTCTAGGTTATGTTTCGGGAAAGATCCGGCGTAGTTTTATACGGATACTTCCCGGAGATAAAGTCAAAATTGAAGTAAGTCGTTATGATTCAACCAGAGGACGTATAATTTATCGACTCCGAAACAAAGATTTGAAGGATTAGGTGATTTTTATTCAATACGATTCAAGATAAAAAATCCCAAGAAACCTATTTTCTATCGAGAAGTAGATTCAGAATTAAGATAAGGAATGACAAATATGAAAATAAGAGCTTCCGTTCGTAAAATTTGTGAAAAATGTCGACTAATCCGTAGACGGGGTCGCATTAGAGTAATTTGTGCCAATCCGAGACATAAACAAAGACAAGGATAAAGGGATAATCAGACTCACTAAAGAGCTCAGCGTACAAATACAAATAAAGAATCTGTTTTGACATGAAATGGATATATCCATATATTTCTGACTCATATTTATGAGATGATACAATATGGCAAAAGGTATACCGAGAACTGGTTTACGTAGAAATGTACGTATTGGTGCACGTAAAAGTGCACGTAAAATACCAAAGGGAGTTATTCATGTTCAAGCAAGTTTCAATAATACCATTGTTACAGTTACAGATGTACGAGGTCGGGTGGTTTCCTGGTCCTCGGCCGGTACTTGTGGATTCAAGGGTACAAGAAGAGGGACACCCTTTGCCGCTCAAACTGCAGCATCAGTTGCTATTCGTACAGTAGTAGATCAAGGTATGCAACGAGCAGAAGTCATGATAAAAGGTCCCGGTCTCGGAAGAGACGCCGCATTACGAGCTATTCGTAGAAGTGGTATACTATTAACTTTTGTACGGGATGTAACCCCTATGCCACATAATGGCTGTAGACCTCCGAAAAAAAGACGTGTATAGAAATAAACAGTGAAGAAATTTCAAGAGAAACAAGAGAAATAAATAATTCAATCAAAAAAAAATATTATTACTATGGTTCGAGAGAAAGTAACAGTATCTACTCGGACACTACAGTGGAAGTGTGTTGAATCAAGAACAGACAGTAAACGCCTTTATTATGGTCGATTTATTCTGTCTCCACTTATGAAAGGACAAGCCGACACAATAGGCATTGCGATGCGAAGAGCTTTGCTTGGAGAAATAGAAGGAACATGTATCACACGTGTAAAATCTGAGAACGTCTCCCACGAATATTCTACTATAACGGGTATTCAAGAATCGGCCCACGAAATTATAATGAATTTGAAAGAAATTGTATTGAGAAGTAATCTATATGGAACTTGTGACGCGTCTATTTGTGTTAGAGGTCCTGGATATGTAACTGCTCGAGATATCATCTTACCACCTTATGTAGAAATTGTCGACAATACACAACATATAGCTAGCTTGACAGAACCAATAAATTTACGTATTGGATTAGAAATTGAAAGAAATCGCGGATATCTTATAAAGATGCCACATAACTTTCAAGATGGAAGTTATCCTGTAGATGCTGTATTCATGCCTGTTCGAAACGTGAATCATAGTATTCATTCCTATGGAAATGGGAATGAAAAACAAGAGATACTCTTTCTCGAAATATGGACAAATGGCAGTTTAACTCCGAAAGAAGCACTTCATGAAGCCTCCCGGAATTTGATTGATTTATTTATTCCCTTTTTATATAAGGAAGAAGAAAACTTACTTTTAGAGGACAACCAACATATGGTTCCTTTATCCCCCTTTACTTTTCACAATAAATTAGATAAAGTCGGAAAAAACAAAATAGCATTGAAATCTATTTTTATTGATCAATTCGAATTGTCTCCCAGAGTTTATAATTGCCTCATAAGGTCCAATATATATACATTATTGGACCTTATGAATAAGAGTCAAGAAGATCTTATGAAAATTGAGCA